AAAAGCAGGCAAGGGGTGGAATACCACAAAGAGAAAGGGTACCTAATAAAAAAGCATTTTTTGTAATTGGCACATGCTTTGTTAAACCCCCCATAAGAACCATATTCTGACTTTTATCTGGAGAATATCCAACAACCGATTCCATTGAGTGAATAATGGACCCAGATCCTAAAAACAACAAAGCTTTTGAATAAGCATGAGTAATCAAATGAAATAAAGCAGCTCGATAAGACCCTATACCCAAAGCTAACATCATATAACCCAATTGAGACATTGTAGAATAGGCTAAACTTCTCTTAATATCTTTTTGAGCAAGAGCTAAAGTAGCTCCAAATAGTACTGTTATTATACCTATAAAAGCTATTAGATTCATGATGTAAGGTATTACTATAAAAAGCGGAAGAAGCCGAGCGACAAGAAAAATTCCCGCTGCTACCATCGTAGCAGCATGTATAAGAGCCGAAATCGGGGTAGGACCCTCCATAGCATCAGGTAACCATACATGAAGAGGAAATTGAGCAGATTTAGCAACTGCACCTGCAAATAATAGGACGGCGCACAAAGTAACAAATAATAAATTAACCTCATTATTATAAATCAAGTTATTGAATATTTTAAATAAATCCCGAAATTCAAAACTCCCTGTTGTCCAATAAAGACCTAAAATCCCTAATAATAAACCAAAATCCCCCACGCGATTAGTTACAAATGCCTTTTGACAAGCATTTGCCGCAGTAGGTCGAGTGAACCAAAAACCTATTAATAGATAAGAACACATTCCAACCAATTCCCAAAAAATATAAATTTGGATCAAATTCGAACTAGTAACTAATCCCAACATTGACGTATTGAACAAACTCATATACGCAAAAAATCTCAAATATCCTTGATCATGAGACATATAATTGTCACTATAAATAAGAACCATAATTCCAACAGTCGTGATTAATATTGACATAATACAAGTAAGTGGATCGATCAAGTAGCCCAACTCTAAAGAAAAAGCATTATTGATAGTCCAAGACCATACATATTGATAGATATAACTACTATTTATTTGATCAATAGATAGATAAACTGAAAAAATCATAACTATACTTAACAATAAAATACTCGGAAAAGACCACATACGTCGAAGGTTTTTGGTTGCGGTCGGAAAAAGTAGAAGTCCCACTCCTATTAAGATAGGAATTGGAAGTGAAATGAAAGGTATGATCCATGAATATTGATACGTATATTCCATAAAAAAAGTATATTTAATTCCTAATTAATTTTTCTGATTCACCAGCTCTTATCTCTTTTCAAAAGGATCAGTTAATAAAAAATTTGAATATCCAAAACTGAAATCGAATTTTCTTTTTCTAGTCTTAATTATTCTTAATTTTTTGCCAAATACTTAAAATATTTCAAGTCAGGAAGTTAGAATTGTTCAAATAAGATGATCCACTGAAACTATTAATGAACACACCTATTTATTTTAAGTAAAATTTTTTGACAATATAGAAACTGCAAATTTTCTTTATTATTATTATTTAGTATGCATTACAAAAATTTCCCGCTATAGAGCGGGAAGGAATAATTAGACGAAAAACACTATTTAATTTTGGTATCAATCATAAAAGCCAGTCTACAAGTGGATCCAGTAAAATAAGACTTCTTTGTATTAAATTCGTTTATTTTATTACGAATCATTAAACAATTCATTTTTTTTTTACAAAATAACATTTTATATATTTTTTTTGTTTCTAATCGAATAATTTTTCATTTTGATAGCTATATTAGGAGTATACTATAATTTATAGAAAAAATGGATAATAAATAGTAAAGAACAATTCCTTTTGAACACTAGATGTCTTTCACATCCAATTATAGTAATGAATAATCAATTCTAATTTTTTAATGGCAGTTCCAAAAAAGCGCACTTCTATATCAAAAAAACGGATTCGGAAAAATATTTGGAAAAGCAAAGGGCGTCGGGCAGCGTTGAAAGCTTTTTCGCTATCACAATCTATTTCAACGAGGAAGTCACAAAGTTTTGTTTTTGAGAAAAATCAACTAAATAATGAAAGATTGGAAGAATCAGAATCGGTTTGACTCAAAAAAAAGTCTAGTAGAAGTTCGTTTCTAATTTTGATTATTTAAATAAAATTTTTTTTATATTATAAAAATTTATTATTATATATTATTATATAAATAATAAATAATTGAATAATGTAATGTAAATTTATTAAAAAAAAATTATCACTAAAAAATATAGATTCAAATAAAAATAAACATTTTTTTTATCAAAGCAATTATTGGAATTTCCTAATGTTTTGAGCGGATGAATATGAAATTCCTTTTTTTAGGGTATGTAAAAAAAATAAGAAATCTTTTGTTTACTCAATTATAAAATTGAAAATGGTATTTTTTTCTTGTTCAAAGAATCAAAAGAAATACACGGGTTGACCTTTCTTTTTCATATCTTTGTTTTATCATTTTCGGGATGGGGAAAATACGAATCCCCATCGCCCCAATAAACGAAAAAGTTTTTATTGATTTTTTATTTTATTATATATTTTCTATATTCTAGAATATAGAAAATATATAATATCTAATCAAATAGTAAACAGAAATTCTTTATTAAAAATTTAATGAGACGTTAAAATGATGACATTAGTGGATTAAGTTAAAACCGTATTTTTTAATTCTATGAACCCTTATTTCTTTTCTCGAAATCATTATTACTATTATAGAATATATCCCGCCGAATACATAATTAAATTGGTTTGCAAAATCCTCTAAAATCAAACTATTATTAAATTAATAAAATTGATTCTAATTATATTTTTTCAATCTCGACGAGTGAATAATAATAGGTTATTATGATTTCGAGAAAGCCGCTATGGTGAAATCGGTAGACACGCTGCTCTTAGGAAGCAGTGCTAGAGCATCTCGGTTCGAGTCCGAGTAGCGGCATGCCATTTTATATTATAAAAATTATAAAACAAGTTCTATAATATAATTAATTCACGTCCCCGATATTAATTCAAATAATTGAATTGAGGGACCTTTTAAAATTTTTTTTATGATATTTTCAACTTTAGAGCATATATTAACTCATATATCTTTTTCGGTCATTTCAACTGTCATTACAATTCATTTGATAACCTTATTAGTCGATGAAACCGTAGGACTCTATGCTTCGTCAGAAAAGGGCATGATAGCTACTTTTTTCTGTATAACAGGATTATTAGTTACTCGTTGGATTTATTTGAGGCATTTACCATTAAGTGATTTATATGAATCATTACTATTTCTTTCATGGGGTTTCTCCATTATTCATCTATTTACGTATTTTAAAAAATATAAAAACCATTTAAGTGTAAGCGCAATAACTGCACCAAGTACTATTTTTACCCAAGGTTTTGCTACTTCAGGTTTTTTAACTGAAATGCATCAATCCCCACTATTAGTTCCCGCTCTCCAATCTCATTGGTTAATGATGCACGTAAGTATGATGGTATTGGGTTATGCATCTCTTTTATGTGGATCATTATTTTCAGTAGCTCTTATAGTGATTACATTTCAAAACTCTATAAGAATTTTTGGTAAAAACAATCATTTATTAAATGCGTTATTTTCCTTTGATGAGATCCAATACATGAACGAAGAGAACAATGTTTTAAGAAACACTTATTTTTTTTCTTATAATAATTATTATAAGTCTCAACTGATTCAACAATTAGATCATTGGAGTTATCGTATTATTAGTCTAGGGTTTATCTTTTTAAGCATAGGTATTCTTTCAGGGGCCGTATGGGCTAATGAGACATGGGGATCGTATTGGAATTGGGATCCAAAAGAAACTTGGGCATTTATTACTTGGACCATATTCGCAATTTATTTACATACGCGAACAAATCAAAATTTTGAAGGTGTAAATTCTGCAATTGTGGCCTCTATGGGTTTTCTTATAATTTGGATATGCTATTTTGGGGTCAATCTATTAGGGATAGGGCTACATAGTTATGGTTCATTTACATTAACATCTAATTGAATGAATTGAAGAAAGGGCCTGACGAACACAAACACGGGAGAGTATAGATAAGAAAACTGTGTGTAAGACATCGAGAACCCTTTGAATCACTACATTACTTGATTCAAATGGTTCTCACAAAACCCAAATGTATGAGGAAGTCCAATTCATTTTTTTATTTAACTTAAGATTAAGAAAAAAGACTTCTTTTTTTATTGTGCAACGAACGATTAAAAAAAAATTATTAATTATTATATTATTGCTGTTTTATTTTTTTTCCGAAAACTATCTAGCAAAATAATTAGATAAAAGAGCTTCGACCTTGTCAACTGATAGTGAGAAAACAAAATCTGGATAAATACCAATACCTATGACAGGTATAAGGATAGAGATCGCAACAAACAACTCTCGTGGTCCCGAATCAAAAAAATACGAATTTTGAACATTAAAAAGCTTGTATCCATAGAACATCTGGCGTAACATAGATAATAAATAAATGGGAGTTAATATGATTCCAATTGCCATTACCAAAGTAATTAGTATTTTTGTCATTAAAAGATATTTTTGGCTGGTAATTATTCCAAAAAAGACTATTAATTCTGCAACAAAACCGCTCATACCCGGCAATGCAAGGGAAGCCATCGATAAGATACTAAAAGTCGTGAATATTTTTGGAATTGGAATAGCCATTCCGCCCATTTCATCGAGATAAACAAGACGTATTCTATCATAACTTGTTCCCGCCAAGAAAAAAAGCGCAGCGCCAATAAATCCATGAGAGATTATTTGTAAAATAGCTCCATTGAGTCCCGTATCGCTTATAGAACAAATTCCTATAATTATGAAACCCATATGAGAGACGGAGGAATAAGCGATTCTTTTTTTTAAATTGCGTTGACCCGAAGATGTTGAAGCTGCATAGATTATTTGAATTATGCCTACTATGATCAACCAGGGTGAAAAAATAGAATGGGCGTGGGGTAATAATTCCATATTGATCCGAACCAATCCATATGCTCCCATTTTTAATAAGATTCCGGCTAGAAGCATACAAGTACTGTAATGTGCCTCTCCGTGGGTATCTGGTAACCATGTATGTAAGGGTATAATCGGTGATTTGACAGCAAAAGCAATAAGAAATCCGATATAGAATATTATTTCCAGTGCTATAGGATACGATTGATTAGCCGATGTTTCAAAATTTAAAGTTGGTTCATTAGAACCATATAAACCGATACCCAGAACTCCCATTAACAAAAAAATGGAACCTCCCGCAGTGTACAAAATAAACTTTGTAGCTGAATACAACCGTTTCTTTCCTCCCCACATCGATAGAAGTAGATAAACGGGAATTAATTCTAACTCCCACATGATAAAAAATAGTAAAAGGTCTCGAGCACAAAATGATCCTATTTGACCGCTATACATTGCTAACATTAGAAAATGGAATAATCGGGAATCTCGAGTAACTGGCCAAGCCGCTAAAGTAGCTAAAGTGGTGATAAACCCCGTCAGTAAAATGGGTCCTATGGAAAGTCCATCGATTCCCAATCTCCAGTAAAAATCCAAAAAAGGGATCCATTTATAATCCTCTGTCAGTTGGATTAATGGATCGTCTAATTCGAAATGATAACAAAATGCATAGGTTGTTAGAAGGAGCTCGAGTACACAGATACATATCGTATACCATCTCATTACTTTATTTCCTCTATGAGGGAAAAAGAAAAGTAATAAACCCGCAAATATTGGAAAAACTACAACTGTTGTTAACCAAGGAAAATAATTCGTAGTAAAAACAAGATACACTTGGACTAAAAAAACCCATGTTCGAAAATGAAATAAAAAAAAATATATATATGTATATTTATTTTCGAGCACGAGTTTTTGTCGGTAAAAAAGAAATCAAATGGATTCAAGGGGGCTTTTCGAGAACGTATCAATAAGCTAGACCCATGCTTCGAGTTGTTTCATGCCATAAATAAACGCGAACACTCAAGAAATCCGTCGGACAGGCAGATTCACATCTCTTACAACCAACACAGTCTTCTGTTCTTGGAGCCGAAGCTATTTGCTTAGCTTTACATCCGCCCCAAGGTATCATTTCTAATACATCTGTGGGGCAAGCTCGGACACATTGAGTACACCCTATACATGTATCATAAATCTTTACTGAATGTGACATTGGATCTAGAATTCTTTTTTAAGACTATAAATTTTCGATCGAGTAAATTTGTAAATGAATTATATATTTAGATACCAGATGAGTCAATAATTGATCAGAATTTTTATAATCAATCTACTTTCAGATTAACTCATGCGATAGGACCAAGATACTTTGATTTTTTACGTTTTCGCAAACATGATCATGGATTACGTATCATACAGATAATTTGACTTGATGAATATCAGAATTTATCCGATAAATAAATACTACTTATTCAACAAATTCGATTGATTGATACGAGTTGATTTTCTGTTACGATAAATTGACGAAACAATAGCTGGGCCAATAGCTGCTTCAGCCGCTGCAATAGCTATAACAAAAATTGAGAAAATATTCCCTTTTAATTGGCGACTATCAAAAAAATCAGAAAATGTTACGAAATTCATATTAACTGCATTCAGTATAAGCTCAAGACACATAAGGGCCCTAACCATATTTCGGCTCGTGATCAATCCATAGATACCGATAGAAAATAAATAGGCACTTAGAATAAGTACATGTTCGAGCATGATTGACCAACTCCTTATCAATTCCGATTCATTTCAATATGAACAAAAATGTAATAGATTCAATTCAATTGACAAAAAAAAAGTACAGAACAAGGGAATATATTGGTAATCGATCGAATAAAAGAATTTTTCTTTTAGACAGAAACAATCTTCAAATAGAATTGAAGGGGAATGTGTGCGATAACATAGAACAAAGTTTAATTTATGCTATTTCTAACTAAAGATTTATTACTGGCGAGCCACGGCAATTGCGCCGATCAAAGCAGCTAAAAGAATGATCGAAATTAGTTCAAATGGAAGAAAAAAATATGTTGATAAATGAATTCCAATTTGTTGACTATTACTTATTAAATCTGGCTCTAGAATCTGGTTTGATCTTGTAGTCCAAATAATCCCATACCATGACGTATCTACAATAGTAGTCATTAGTGAAACAAAAATACTTGTACAAACCAGAAAAGTAACTCCATTCCCAACGGTCCAAAGATTCAAATCTTTGGAATATTCTGAACCCTTCATGAACATCACAGCAAATATGATTAAAACATTTATAGCTCCCACGTAAATAAGGAGTTGCGCGGCAGCTACAAACTGGGCGTTTGCTAAAATATAGAATAAGGATATAGAAACAAGAACCAGTCCCAACGAAAAAGCAGAATAAATGGAGTTATTAAATAATAGTACTCCCATACTTCCTAAAATAAGACCTGATCCCAACAAGACTACAAGAAAATCATGTATCGGTCCAGGCAAATCCATTATATGTAGTAAAAAAAGAGATAAAAAAATCTAAATGTTTTTCATGACCTTATTGATCTGACCAGGAAAAAAAATGGATAATCAATTCCTAATTAAATCTTAAGGGGTGTGAATTAATGTAGGTACAGTTATTGTATTAATCTTAGTCTTGATCTGAAAGAGTATAGTAGATTGAAACTATATATTTCCAAATATATAGTTTCAATCTAAATTAAGCTGCAATTCTCATGAATCAATAGTTTGTATTTGTAGGTAGTGATCAAACAAACAAAACGAAAGAAACCTCATTTCTTTAGATCAAAACGGAACCTTAGTAATTTCCAATTACTCTTTAATCAAGGGATTTACTTATTTTAGACTTCAATTTGAGGCGAATTCAGAATTGTTCTAATTGTATAATCATCAACTACTGACATTGGTAAACGACCCAAAGAAATTTGATTATAATTCAATTCGTGACGATCATAAGTAGAAAGTTCATATTCTTCAGTCATTGATAAACAATTTGTTGGACAATATTCAACGCAGTTACCACAAAATATACAGATCCCGAAATCAATACTGTAATTAAGCAATCGTTTCTTTCGAATATCCGTTTCCAATTTCCAATCAACAACGGGGAGATCTATAGGACATACACGAACACATACTTCACAAGCAATGCATTTATCAAATTCAAAATGGATTCGACCGCGGAAACGCTCCGATGCGATTAATTTTTCGTAAGGATATTGAATAGTTACAGGCAAACGATTTGCATGGGATAAAGTAATCATGAAACCCTGACCAATGTACCTTGCAGCTCGTACTGTTTGTTGACCATAATTCATGAACCCAGTTACCATAGGGAACATATTGTAATATCTCTAAAGAATTTTATGTTTGTTTCTTTCTCTTGTTTGAGCAAGTCGTGAATATAGAATATGGTATTCCTTTACAGTGAAAAGAGTTGAAAGGAAGTTGTTAATAATAGATTACCAAGAGATATAGGTAAAAGAAATTTCCATCCGAGATTTAATAGTTGGTCTATTCTTAGTCGGGGTAAAGTCCATCTTGTTGCTATAGAAATGAACAAGAATAAATAAGTTTTAGCTAATGTAATAAAGATACTAATTGTCATTCCAAAGACTTCATACGCTTTATTTATTTCAAAAAGTTCATAACCGAATATGTATGGAATAGAGATATCCCAACCACCCAAGTAAAGAACCGTTACAAATAACGAAGAAACTAATAGATTTAGATAGGAAGCAACATAAAATAAACCAAATTTGATACCCGAATACTCGGTTTGATAACCCGCTACTAATTCTTCTTCCGCTTCTGGTAAATCAAAAGGTAATCTCTCGCATTCTGCTAAGGAAGAAATTAGAAAAATAACAAACCCTATAGGTTGACGCCACAAATTCCACCCCCAAAAACCATACTTTGATTGAGCCTCAACTATATCAACTGTACTCGAACTGTTAGATAATCATAGTCGGTAATAACATCACTGTTCTCATCGCTATTACAGAACCGTACATGAGATTTTCACCTCATACGGCTCCTTGAGGGCCATAAATAAATCTAAGGAGCGTGTCGGGATTATTTATCTTAATATGTCTTTTTTGTAGAAGAGTATAGGATAAAAATCTATCGTGTGGCCCCCAATTAACCCAATAGAATTCTGTCTGTTCTAATAATAAAGAAAAAAGGTACTTCTGAATTGATCTCATCCTTTAATAAAAAAAAATTCTTTGTTGAGTAATAACTTAATTCTTCACTAAAATACTATTTATTATAAATATCAATAACCCATCGTTTTCACTTACGAAAAAAACAAATTGGCTATTCCATTAGTTCATGAATTCGGACACGAATTCTATCTCTATGAATAGGGAGATAGGAAAGAAATGAATATAGGAATAGATGGAGATAAGAAACAATACAAAAGATCTCTTTTTTTGTTGTAATTGGATTCTTTCCATTTTTTTTTTCGTTCCTATTCTTCTTTCTGAGAAAAAGGGGACTTACTAAATAAGGGATTATTTCGTTTCCGATAGTTATTTATTTAATGGGTGGATAGGCGCATACTCTGGATCGGAATCGTGGGGAGTACTGCCTGATCATTTCTACAAACTTAAAGCCCCAATTCGTATTCTTTTTATATTATGCATTTTGCAAAAATGTCCTTCTCTCTCTTTTGGATAATTTGGAAAATCTCCAATTACTAATCCTTTGTATATCTTGGTGTTTCTAACCATCCACTCATTTTTGCTCAATCAGCCGTGTTATGGTAATACATATATGTTAGTACATCCAAATAATAGTGAAAACTCGATCCGATTGATCTTTTGAGTCCGCTTCAAGACAGGATAACTAGTCAACCAATCTTGGGATAAAGGCTCTCTTGCGCCTATGTTTATTTCTGCTTAACTCTTATACATAGAAAATGAGACTCAATATTTTGACTGCTAATTTTTATTTATCTAAGCAGTTTTCTTTCACTCATATAACTATCTGATTTAGTTCATTAATCCGAATAATGAATATAAAAATGAAGATATCTATTCATCACCCCTTTTCTCAAAAAAAAAGGGGGGAGAAGTTTATGTCTCAACGAATCACACGTAGAGATATTGATAATACACATAGAGTTAATGGTATTTCATAACTAATTGATTGAGCAGCAGCTCGTAGACCACCTAAAAAGGAATATTTATTATTGGATCCATATCCTGACATAAGAAGGCCGATGGGAGCAACACTTGAAATGGCAATCCATAAAAAAACACCGATCTGCAGATCTGCTAAAACAAGGCGATAACCAAAAGGAATTACTGAATAGCTTAGTAAAATTGATATGACTGCTATGGATGGTCCGATACTGAATAAACGCGTATCACCTCTAGATGGAAGCAGATTTTCTTTAAAAAGTAGTTTTGTGCCATCTGCTAAAGCTTGAAGAACTCCCAAAGGACCAGCATATTCAGGTCCAATACGTTGTTGTATCCCGGCGGATATTTCTCTTTCTAACCATACAATTACTAGTACGCCGATTGTGATTCCCAATACAGTAGTCAAAATAGGGACAAGCACCCATAGAATTCCATAGACTTCTTTTAAGAATTCCAATCTCGAAAAAGAATTGATATCTTGGACTTGTGATGTATCAATTATCATTTTAACGATCAACTTCTCCCATAATGATATCTATGCTACCTAGTATTGTCATAATATCAGCCAATTTCATTCTTTTAACTAACTGAGGAAGAATTTGCAAATTGATAAAACCCGGCGGGCGAATTTTCCATCTCCAAGGAAAACCACCCTGATCCCCTATCAAAAAAATGCCCAATTCCCCTTTTGGGGCTTCGACTCTCACATACAGTTCTTGTTTCGCCAATTCAAAAGTTGGCGAAGGTTTTTTACTAATGAATCGATAGTCAAAGTCATTCCATTCCGGAGACTGTCCTCGATCAAAAGATCGTATTTCTAAATTTTCATAAGGTCCCCCTGGAATTCCTTCCAAAGCTTGTTGAATAATTTTTATGGATTCCGTCATCTCACCAAGTCTGACTAAATAACGAGCTAATGAATCTCCTTCTTTTTGCCACTGAACTTCCCAATCAAATTCGTCATAACACTCATAATGATCAACTTTACGAAGATCCCATGGTATTCCGGAAGCTCGCAGCATTGGTCCTGATAACCCCCAATTTATTACCTCTTCTCCAGAAATAATGCCTACTCCCTCAACTCGTTCTAAAAAAATAGGATTTTGTGTAATAAGTTTTTGATATTCAGCAACCGCTGTCAAAAAATAATCGCAGAAATCCAAACATTTATCTATCCATCCATGAGGTAGATCAGCCGCGACTCCCCCGATACGAAAATAATTATGCATCATTCTCATACCGGTGGCTGCTTCGAATAGATCATATACTAATTCTCTTTCTCTGAAAATATAGAAGAAGGGAGTCTGTGCGCCAATATCCGCCATAAAAGGGCCAAGCCATAACAGATGAGAAGCTATACGACTCAATTCCAACATAATTACTCTGATATAGCTGGCTCTTTTAGGTACTTGAATATTTCCCAACAGTTCTGGACCATTTACAGTTATTGCTTCTGTAAACATAGTAGCTAAATAATCCCAACGTGTTACATAAGGTAGATATTGTATAATTGTTCGGTTTTCTGCAATTTTTTCCATCCCTCTGTGTAAATAACCCAATATTGGTTCACAGTCAATAACATCTTCACCATCCAAAGTAAGGATGAGTCGAAGAACACCGTGCATTGATGGGTGGTGAGGTCCCATATTGACTATCATGAGGTCTTTTCTTGTAGCTGGTCCATTCATAAGTTTTTCCTCGATTCAGCTTTCCATGAATTGCTGAAAATGCAAATAAGTTCATAAAAATTCAAGATCTAATAAATCAAATAATTAAAAATTACTTTTAAAATTACTGAGTTTTTGACTCCCGAATATCCAATTGATTAATTAATTCTTTATAACGCATTTTATTTATCTTTGATAAATAAGAAAGTAATCGTTGGCGTTTTCCGAGAATTTTACGTAGACCTCTTTGAGATAAATAGTCTTTTTTGTGCAATTCCAAATGGGAAGTAAGTCTTCGTATCTTATTGGTGAAACTGACTACTTGAAATTCAACGGATCCTCCATTTTCTTTTTTTTCTTCTTGCGAAATAACTGAGCTGAATGAATTTTTTACCATAAAATGAAATCTCCTTAGCCTCCTTTTTTTATTGTTTTATAAATTATTATTGATCAGTAGTAATAATGTTACTAATTTTAATTTGATATACACAAGAATCTTAATTTGATTACGAATTTCTATTCTTTTTTTTTTAATAAAATTTTGCAATCCAATTTTTGAAAATTGGATTCAGATAGGTATACAAAAGGCTGGTATATTTCTGCACGCACAAAAAATATTTATACTTAAAACTTCAATTAAAAATGAAATAAGAATATTTTATTGATTCATTTCTAAATCGAATAGAGACGCCATTGAATTAAATTAATATCATCTATCAGAATCTAAGACAGTGCCATATGTGTATTTCTTTGTCTTCATATACCATATAAGGTACGGCCAATATAGGAAAAATGTAGCATTAACGAATTTTCAATTGTGGATACATATGGATCCTTAGCATACTAAAACGACTGCTATTATTGGTATCAAACCAATAACGATTCATACAAGCTAAATCTTCTAATCGATAATTGGGCCACAAAAAGAACTTGAATTTATTTAGTTTATTTTTATATCTATCAAGATGTTTGCTTCTTTTATCTAAAACTTGATCATGAGTTTTTACCTTATTTGCATTGTAAAATCCTGTATTTCTATGGATATCATTTCTATTCCCAGAATTGAAACAAATTAGAATTCTGAACTCTCTACGACCTCTAGGGGATAAGATATTTTCCGGAACAAGCAAATCATAATGATTGCTGGTTCTATTTTCATTCGTTTTTTGATGTATTGCAATGGATTCAGCAAAACTCTTCTTATAAGGATAGCCTTTTTCTTGATATCTTTGATTAATTTGGTACTTATTCTTATGAACTAATGAAATACCTATGGTTTGAGACATAATAAATTGTCCATCATTTTCTACAGACAGACGAACAGGTTCGATAATAAATATTCCCCCTTTTAAGAATTCTTTATGAAACTGGAACTCCTTGGGAACTATCAGCATCTCCAGATTTATTTCTCCTCTTTCGATAGAGGATATAGTAATTTTTATGGGATTTATCAGTCTAAGCAGGAGACAATATACGTTGATGTTATTCATCAGTTTGCCAGTTAAGGAATTCTCCCATCTCAATTGAAAAAGAAAATAGTTGTTTACGAAGGAATCAAACAGGGCTTCCATGTTTTTCTTGGATTTTTTTTTCTTTCTACGTTTTTTCACATCTGCTTCCGCGGAATCTTTTTCAAGATCTTTTTTTTGGTTTGATAAAACTGAGTCACGATTCTTTTCGTCCACAACTTCCTTTTTTCCTTTATTTCCATTTTCTAATTCAAGAGGTTTTTTCTTCGCTGATATTAAAGGAGATCCTTTTTTCTTTCCAATTAGTTTTTCATTTTGACTAATAATGAAATTTTCATTCAAATTTAAAAGAAGTGATTTGATTGGTATGATCCACGGATTAATCTTATATGCATTATAAAGTATCAAAAATTCTGGAAAGAACCAAAGTTCCAGATTCGATCTGGAACGACTTAGTATTTCTTCATTCATTCTCATCCAATCAAAAACAAAAAAGATTTTTTTTTTATTGTTCAATGGGTTGATTTCTTGATTCATTGTGAGATAATTAAAATCTTTCTTATCGATTTTTTCAATTAGTTGAAAATTATTACCCCCAGTTTTAGTATTTTGATTACTGTTCGTGTCAGTTTCAATATTGATCCAGGCTCTAATATCGGCCTTATTTTTAAGACCAAAATGCAGCATTCTCCAATCAAAATATTTTCTATCCAGATTTTTTTCCCGATCTATCCGATCTATAATATAATTATCTATTAGATAATTATTGATAGGGATATCCGTTAGTATATCAAAAAATTTCCATTTATCTGTGTTGTACTTATACGAACTTTCTTGATTATTTTTTACTTGTACTGTTAATTCATAAATAGATGAATCTTTATTATCTTCATAATTAATGGATTTATATGATAAAAGATCATATATATATTTTTTTAGAATATTATCGTTTTTATTTGGTAATGAGTAGCGGGTTTCAAAATCATTTTGTTTTTTGTAATCAATTAATCTGTTTTGTTCATATGAATAACATTGTTTAAAATCTTTATTTTTGACCATACGATCTTTCTTTACTCTATTTCGCCATTTTTGTGGGAATAATTTTGCCCATCTAATTGGATATAAATCATAGTGATAATGACCCCTTAACCAGTTTTTCCATTCATTCATCATTGCAGAATTTTGAAGATTCTTTTGTTTTAAGTCGGGATGGAATATTTCGTGTGCTCCAACAACTTTACCAAAATAATCCTGTATTTCATTTTTAAGAAAAAGAGATGTTCCGTGATATTGAAACACAGGTCTTAACTTAGATAAGTTAATAAGTTGGGTTTGTGATAATTTGTAAAATAAATATGCTTGTGACAAGTATGATAAGTCCCCAAAGACCTTTCTATTCTTATTACTAATATTGGAAAGTGACTTTTTTATAGTTGAAATAAAGTAAATGAAACTTTGATTTGTTTTATCAATTCTTTCTTGATTTGCTTCATTATTGGAAATGGATTTAGTCATTTTTTTTTTTATTGAATCAATAAAAAGTTGACCATGAATCCTCGGGATATTCATAATACGTTGAAAGATAGCTATGTATATGTTTTCAACGAAAAATTTTAGAAAATGATGCGATTTACGAATTAATCGTACATTTCTTTTTTTTAATATCTTTAAAAGATTTTTCGGAGATTCTAATA